ATATGATTATCAATTAAATAAAAAATTATTTTATGTATCAATCCTTACATCTCCGACAACTGGTGGAGTGACAGCTAGTTTTGGTATGTTGGGGGATATCATTATTGCCGAACCCAATGCCTACATTGCATTTGCAGGTAAAAGAGTAATTGAACAAACATTGAATAAAACAGTACCCGAAGGTTCACAAGCAGCTGAATACTTATTCCAGAAGGGTTTATTCGACCTAATTGTACCACGTAATCTTTTAAAAAGCGTTCTGAGTGAGTTATTTAAGCTCCACGCCTTTTTTCCTTTGAATCAAAAGTCAAGCAAAATCAAGTAGAGCACTAAGTTCAATTATTTTTTTTGTGTTTGTAGCAAAAAGTAGTTAGTTTATCGGAATCAAAGTAAATAAGATAATAATGGCCTTTTCTTTGGTGATAGAAGATCGAATTGTAGAAAGAATCAAAACGAAAGTTGAGGATAACTCTTTTTTTGACCTATATTCCTGATTACGAATCAAGAAACCTTTATCACCAAGAGTGAGTTCTTCCGTTCGTGAAATTAGTAAAATAAAACGAATTTGGTCTTGTCTTAGGTATATAATTTGAAATTTCAATATAGATAATAGAGTTTTGTATCTTTCTCTATCTACCGAAAAACCATTTTAGCTAAAAATCCATGTTGGGTCGGATTCGAACGAATCCTTCGATAATCGGTAAAAAACTCTTTATCTATTTTTATAAAATTAGAAGACAAGAACAAAAGACAAAGAAATGAAGAAAAATAATAAAGTTTATTATCATTATCATACATATCTTTCTCATGGAGGAGATGAATAAGTCCATTTATTTAGTTCTACAGTTCTACATTCTTTGCACTTATTCTTATTATACGTACTCAGTTAGATTTAGATATATCGATACTTCGATCTATACTAAGAATTTAAAATTCTTAAAATTCTATTAATAATAAATATTATCTAATTAGAATTCAAATTCTTAATTTAATTATAATTATTACAAGATATCTTTATTTATATAATAACATAATAACAGATACAAATAGTAAATCGAGGTACCCCTTCTATGACAAATTTGAACCTTCCATCTATTTTTGTGCCGTTAGTAGGCCTAGTCTTTCCGGCAATTGCAATGGCTTCTTTATTTCTTCATGTTCAAAAAAACAAGATTGTTTAGATCCGCTGGGACCCAATCTCATCCATTTTTTTTTTGAAAACGTGGACTTGTATCATAACACGGATATCTATTTATTGGAATATAGTATAACATGTGATTTCCACCGAACATAAAGGAAAAAACTCTTATGCCCGCAGAAACATGATATATGGATATATCAATTCTAGCAATTTTAAAATAGATCAGGATCTCTGGATGGCTGAAATGTAGTCGGTGAATCTATATGTATATCGATATGTATAGTGGGATCGTATTAAATAAAGAGTATGTTATTATTTTAGATTTAACCAATTTGATGAATTACTCCTAAAGGTTGACATCAAACTAGTGCTAGTTCACCTCAAACTAGTGCTAGTTGATGAGAGTTACTTCGGAAACAAAAAAGTAAAGTCAAATTTCTCTGGGGTATTATCTCAATTCCAATAAAATGCAATCGAGTAAAGTATGACTTGGCGATCAGACGATATATGGATAGAACTTATAACGGGGTCTCGAAAAATAAGTAATTTCTGCTGGGCCTTGATCCTTTTTTTAGGTTCATTAGGCTTCTTATTAGTTGGAACTTCCAGTTATCTTGGTAGAAATTTGCTATCTTTTTTTCCGCCTCAGCAAATCATTTTTTTTCCACAAGGAATCGTGATGTCTTTCTACGGAATTGCGGGTCTCTTTATTAGCTCTTATTTGTGGTGCACAATTTCCTGGAATGTAGGTAGTGGTTATGATCGATTCGATAGAAAGGAAGGAATAGTCTGTATTTTTCGTTGGGGATTTCCGGGAAAAAATCGTCGCATATTCCTCCGATTCCTTATAAAAGATATTCAGTCCGTTAGAATAGAAGTTAAAGAGGGTATTTATGCTCGTCGTGTTCTTTATATGGACATCCGAGGCCAGGGGTCCATTCCCTTGACCCGTACTGATGAGAATTTGACTCCACGAGAAATTGAACAAAAGGCTGCTGAATTAGCCTATTTCTTGCGTGTACCAATTGAAGTATTTTGATAAATTGAGAATCAGAACGTTCATTCAATTAAAGAAAACGTATATGAAAGAACCATAAAACGAAACTCTTTTTATGGTCTTTATGCGTTTTATGGTCTTTATGCGCACGCAATTCAATAACAAATAACAAATCGAAATAATAGATTCATCTCAGACGGCAAACCATTTCGAAAGCAAGAATTTTTTTTAGTTCAATATTTGTTGGAATTGACACTTTAGATCCAGATAGATCGTATCTTGTAAATTTGAAATTCTTTCTTTTGTATTCTTTAATGACCAACAATTGGATTTCTTAATTAAATACTGAGAACTAGCCAATTTATCCTTTGCCAGTCATTTTTTTTTGATCATCCTAATATCTTTCCCTCAATTATTCTATTCCTGACTATGGGTAATCAGTGAAATTTTTTCGAAATATTGGATATTTTGATAGCAAAGGAGTTCTTTCGTCTCAAAATCTGAATAATATTCATTACTTAAAGTGGTTCTTTCGATCATTCATCGAAAGGATACACTTTATTTTAAATTTGACCAATTGAGATATCAGGAAACAATATTCTAAATTTCTTCATTCGAAGTGAATTCTTAGCCTATTTCTGTATTCTTTCTAGATTCAAAGACTAACCACAAAATCACAAAGAAAATAGATTCATAAGTTCGATACCTTGTATAAAACTCATGTGTGTAAGAAATATTCGATCGCATAGAGTGTACGAATGGGTTGATTAACAATTTACAGACGAAAAAATGGCAAAAAAGAAAGCATTCACTCCTCTTTTCTATCTTGCATCTATAGTATTTTTGCCCTGGTGGATTTCTTTCTCAGTTAATAAATGTCTGGAATCTTGGGTTACTAATTGGTGGAATACTGGGCAATCCCAAATTGTCTTGAATAATATTCAAGAAAAGAGTCTTCTAGAAAAATTCAGAGAATTAGAGGAACTCCTCTTCTTGGACGAAATGATCAAGGAATACTCGGAAACACATCTCGAAGAGTTTGGGATAGGAATCCATAAAGAAACGATCCAATTAATCACGATACAAAATGAGAATCGTATGGATACGATTTTTCACTTCTCAACAAATATCATCTGGTTTGGTATTCTAAGCGGGTATTCAATTTTGGGTAAGGAAAAACTTGTTATTCTTAACTCTTGGGCTCAGGAATTCCTATATAACTTAAGTGACACAGCAAAAGCTTTGTGTCTTCTTCTAGTAACTGAGTTTTTTCTCGGATATCATTCACCCCCAGGTTGGGAATTCGCTATACGCTCTATCTATAACGAGGTTGGAGTTGTTGCGAATGAGCAAACTATAACTATTCTTGTTTGCATCCTTCCAGTAATTTTTGATACATGTTTTAAATATTGGCTTTTCCGTTATTTAACTAGTCTGTCTCCGTCAATTTTACTGATTTATGATTCAATAACTGAATGATAAAAGATCCATTGATATTAATCTAATCCAATTAGAATGCTTGGTACTTTGTAGTTGTACATAAGCAAAGTATTGAAAATCATATTTACTCTTCCTATTTCTAACCATCGGGAAGATTCATCCTAGATTATTCCAGCAAATAGCAGAATCGTGGCTAGGGAACTATACTAGCGACCTACCCAATTTATTGTAGAAATTTTCGCGATCAATGATTGGACCATGCAAACTAGAAATGCTTTTTCTTGGCTAAAGAAACAGATTACTCGATCTATTTCCGTATCGCTCATGATATATATCTTAACTCGGACGTCCATTTCAAGTGCATATCCCATTTTTGCACAGCAGGGTTATGAAAATCCACGAGAAGCGACTGGGCGTATTGTATGTGCCAATTGCCATTTAGCTAATAAGCCCGTGGAAATTGAGGTTCCACAAGCGGTACTTCCTGATACTGTATTTGAAGCAGTTGTTCGAATTCCTTATGATATGCAACTGAAACAGGTTCTTGCTAATGGTAAAAAAGGGGGGTTGAACGTCGGGGCTGTTCTTATTTTACCGGAGGGGTTTGAATTAGCCCCTCCCGATCGTATTTCTCCTGAGATGAAAGAAAAGATTGGCAATTTGTCTTTTCAGAGCTATCGCCCCAATAAAACAAATATTCTTGTGGTAGGCCCTGTCCCTGGTAAAAAATATAGTGAAATAACCTTCCCTATTCTTTCCCCGGACCCTGCTACTAAGAAGGATGTTCACTTCTTAAAATATCCTATATACGTAGGCGGGAACAGGGGAAGGGGTCAGATTTATCCCGACGGCAACAAGAGTAACAATACAGTTTATAATGCTACAGCAGCAGGTATAGTAAGCAAAATCATACGAAAAGAAAAAGGGGGGTATGAGATAACCATAACGGATGCGTCAGAGGGACGTCAAGTGGTTGATATTATCCCTCCCGGACCAGAACTTCTTGTTTCCGAGGGCGAATCTATCAAATTTGATCAACCATTAACGAGTAATCCTAATGTAGGCGGATTTGGTCAGGGAGATGCAGAAATAGTACTTCAAGATCCATTACGTGTCCAAGGACTTTTGTTCTTCTTGGCATCTGTTATTTTGGCACAAATCTTTTTGGTTCTTAAAAAGAAACAGTTCGAGAAGGTTCAATTGGCCGAAATGAATTTCTAGATTCGCAGATTTATCGATATCAAGTACGTAAAAAGAACCAAATTCTTGTTGGCGATTATTTATGATCAAAAAAATGAAATTATGAAAACTCCTTTGTCTTATTTATACTCTTCTTCAAAATCTACATTACATACTCTTTTTCTACGAGATGCTGGGAATCCCTTGTACCACATAGTATGTAGATTTTGAAGAAGAGTATTT